GCAACCTAATACTTGTTTTTCAAGTTTTTAATCTTTGACTTTTTATAAATCGAAATATTTAATATTAAAATAATAATAATAAAATAACTCTTGACAGTAATATATGTTGTATATGTAAATCCTAGATATGACAATATGCGGAATTCATCCATTAAAATGAAAAACAAGGGGGGGGGGTTGAAAAAGGAATGAATAGATGGGACGCATAACCGGATATGCTAAAATAAAAATATGAAAAAAAAAGCTAATGAGATCGAATAATAAAGAATAAATAGAGTTCCGTTTCGAATTCGCTAGATAAAACAAAGTCTTGCCTGTTATGATAAATAAATCAAAGACTTTACGCAACATTTTTATTTTTTATTCATATATATTTTTTTTTAACTAGGTTTCGGTTAGTTGAGCTTGAAAATGACTATTCCTTCATTGAAATTGAATAAGTAAAAATTTTAATTGCACATTCGCTTGGGCGGTACCAACGAAATTGAGTGCTTACTCCCATTTATTTTTGAATTAACCGATCAATTTGCTATCGAAGATTTTTTCTGTATTCGAAAAATTTCGCAACAAAATTTAACATATTTTTTTATTATGAGAATAAATCCTACTACTTCGGATCCAGAGGTTTCGATACGTGAAAAAAACAACCTGGGACGTATCGCCCAAATCATCGGCCCGGTACTGGATGTAGCCTTTCCCCCGGGCAAGATGCCTAATATTTACAATGCTCTGGTGGTTAAGGGTCGAGATACTCTTGGTCAAGAAATTAATGTGACTTGTGAAGTACAGCAATTATTAGGAAATAATCGAGTTAGAGCTGTAGCTATGAGTGCGACAGAGGGTTTAAAGAGAGGAATGGACGTGGTTGATATGGGAAATCCTCTAAGTGTTCCAGTCGGCGGCGCGACTCTAGGACGAATTTTCAACGTGCTTGGGGAACCTGTTGATAATTTAGGTCCTGTCGATACTCGCACAACATCTCCTATCCATAAATCCGCGCCTGCTTTTATACAATTAGATACAAAATTATCTATTTTTGAAACAGGAATTAAAGTAGTAGATCTTTTGGCTCCTTATCGTCGTGGGGGAAAAATTGGACTATTCGGTGGGGCTGGCGTGGGTAAAACAGTACTAATTATGGAATTGATCAACAACATTGCCAAAGCTCATGGTGGTGTATCCGTATTTGGTGGAGTAGGCGAACGGACTCGTGAAGGAAATGATCTTTACATGGAAATGAAAGAATCTGGAGTCATTAATGAACAAAATCTTGCAGAATCAAAAGTGGCCCTAGTCTACGGTCAGATGAATGAACCGCCGGGAGCTCGTATGAGAGTAGGTCTGACTGCCTTAACTATGGCAGAATATTTCCGAGATGTTAATGAGCAAGACGTACTTCTATTTATCGACAATATCTTCCGTTTCGTACAAGCAGGATCCGAAGTATCCGCTTTATTGGGTAGAATGCCTTCTGCTGTGGGTTATCAACCCACCCTTAGTACCGAAATGGGTTCTTTACAAGAAAGAATTACTTCTACGAAAAAAGGGTCCATAACCTCTATTCAAGCAGTTTATGTACCTGCAGACGATTTGACTGACCCCGCTCCTGCCACCACATTTGCACATTTAGATGCGACTACCGTACTATCAAGAGGATTAGCTGCCAAAGGTATCTATCCAGCGGTAGATCCTTTAGATTCAACGTCAACTATGCTACAACCTCGAATCGTTGGTGAGGAACATTATGAAACTGCGCAACAAGTCAAGCAAACTTTACAACGTTACAAGGAGCTTCAGGACATTATAGCTATCCTGGGGTTGGACGAATTATCCGAAGAGGATCGCTTAACCGTAGCAAGAGCACGAAAAATTGAGCGTTTCTTATCACAACCTTTTTTCGTAGCAGAAGTATTTACGGGTTCTCCGGGAAAATATGTTGGTCTAGCGGAAACAATTAGAGGGTTTAAATTGATCCTTTCCGGAGAATTTGATTCTCTTCCTGAACAGGCCTTTTACTTAGTGGGTAACATCGATGAAGCTACTGCGAAGGCTACGAACTTAGAAATGGGGAGTAAATTGAATAAATGACCTTAAATCTTAGTGTACTGACTCCGAATCGAATTGTTTGGGATTCAGAAGTAAAAGAAATCATTTTATCTACTAATAGTGGACAAATTGGCGTATTACCAAATCACGCGCCGATTGCCACAGCTGTTGATATAGGTATTTTGAAAATACGCCTTAATAACCAATGGTTAACGATGGCTCTGATGGGCGGTTTTGCTAGAATAGGCAATAATGAAATAACTATTTTAGTAAACGATGCGGAGAAGAATAGTGACATTGATCCACAAGAAGCTCAGCAAACTCTTGAAATAGCAGAAGCTAACTTGAGAAAAGCCGAAGGCAAGAGACAAACAATTGAGGCAAATCTAGCTCTCAGACGAGCTCGGACACGAGTCGAGGCTCTCAATACGCTTTGATTTTGTAACTAGCTGAC